AGATTTGTTATTATAGTCCTATCTATAGGGAAGGATTTCTATAAGTAGGAACTTAGTAATTGCTAGAGTAGATTTGGGGTAGTTGTTCTCTACTTAGATGTTTGGAGTAGCGGGAAATTTAATTGGTTAGGTGTATTTAATAGGCGATTTTTATGTTTGAGTATATATTTTTGTTGGGGGCAGCATTGTCTGTTTTAGCTAACTCAATAGAAGGACTGACGGGAATAGTATAATTAAAGATGTTAGTTTCATAAGAACTATGTGATTGCTCTTGCTTTAGGGGTTTGGCGAGATACGTGCGTGTATACGTGCGTGTATACGTGCGTGTATACGTGCGTGTATACGTGCGTGTATACGTGCGTGTATACGTGCGTGTATACGTGCGTGTATACGTGCGTGTATACGTGCGTGTATACGTGCGTGTATACGTGCGTGTATACGTGCGTGTATACGTGCGTGTATACGTGCGTGTATACGTGCGTGTATACGTGCGTGTATACGTGCGTGTATACGTGCGTGTATACGTGCGTGTATACGTGCGTGTATACGTGCGTGTATACGCGTACGTGTCTATGTCCTGCGACCATTGACTGAAATGTATGCCTAAAGGTGTTCATGTGGGGGTAGCATTTCAATTTAAGTCCAGCTACAAGTTAATTGACTGTGTTAAGGCCTTTACGGCCATAGCTGAGTCAGAGCATCTTAAAATTAAATAAATACCAAATGTATGACATCACAGTTATGTGTGAGCATGGGCTGATTAGTAATTAGTCCATCGAGATGTCTTATTTAAGGGGAAAGAGTGGGCGTCTTAGTTGTTATGGCCCTGAAGAAAGAACCAGATGTCTGATAAAGTGCATTTTCTAGCTACCCCCAAGTTTTATGGGCCCGGAGCGAGGTTGTTGTATCCTTTTTACAAGGGTTGATGATTTCACGTGAGTTGGTTATTAAGAGATAACCTAACCATTGGTGGACTTAGATTATATTACTGTGAGATTTTTGGATTCATTGTATGGTTTATGTAAGAGATATAGGAGAATGTACTTAGTGGAATCAAGGATTAATTGTGGGTGGGTATATCCATGTTGTGGAGAAGTAAGGTTGAATGCTTGTCTGCGTTGGGTCTTTCGTGCTTGCTTTATATGGTCTGTTGGATTATGTTTGGTTGGGTTTGATGTGGGTGGAGGGTTTGATGTAGTTCGAGCATTTATGTGGTAGGGAATAGTATGCACGATATACATAGGGCTTGTTAACGAAAATTTTTGTAGTATTAGGTTATTGTAATTATTGTTGGGTTTTTGGGAAGTTAGTTCTAAAGTTCAGGTCTGAAATTTTTGTTCTTATAGATGGGTAGTACAAGGAATAGTTTAATTATAGAATACCAGCTTTGGGTGTTGGTGGTGGGGCTAGAGCTTCTTCCTTGAGTGTCTTAGGGAGGGTTAAGTCTCCGTTTTTGGTTTACAAGACCAAGGTAATTATTATACTACAAAGACTCTTCATTTGAGAAGGTTGTTTTCTACTAAGCTAGCTGCTGGAATTAATACTAGGATCAGTATAAAGTATAGGATTGAGGCTAGTTGGCCGATGATAATGAAAGGATGTTCTACTGGTTGTCCACCGATTCATGTTAATGTAAACAGGTCTGCTACTAAAAGTCAGAATAGGCATTGACTAATAGGTCGGAACATTATACTTCGTTGTTTTGATGTGTGTAGAAATGGTATTAGTGCTAGGATTAAGATGGAGAATACTAGGGCTAGGACTCCTCCTAGTTTGTTTGGAATGGATCGTAGGATTGCATATGCAAATAGGAAATATCATTCTGGTTTAATATGAGGTGGTGTGTTTAGGGGGTTTGCGGGGATGTAGTTGTCGGGATCTCCTAGAAGGTCTGGTGAGAATAGAACTAATGATGATAGTGCTATGACTAGGATTAGAGCTCCTAGAATGTCTTTAATAGTGTAATAAGGGTGGAATGGAATTTTGTCTGAGTCTGATGAAAGTCCTGAGGGGTTGTTTGAGCCTGTTTCGTGGAGAAATAAGAGATGGACTCCTGCCAGGGCTAGGACGATGAATGGGAGAATGAAATGGAAAGCAAAGAATCGTGTTAATGTTGCTTTGTCTACTGAAAATCCACCTCAGATCCATTCTACTAGGTCTGTTCCGATGTAAGGAATGGCTGACAATAAATTTGTAATTACTGTTGCACCTCAAAAGGATATTTGACCCCATGGCAGAACATACCCCATAAATGCAGTGGCTATTACAGCGAATAGTAGTAGGACTCCGATGTTTCAGGTTTCTATAAATATGTAGGATCCGTAGTATAAGCCTCGTCCTACGTGTAGGAATAGGCAGATAAAGAATATGGATGCTCCGTTAGCGTGTAGATATCGAATTAGTCAGCCGTAGTTGACATCTCGGCAGATATGCGTTACCGAGGAAAAGGCAGTTATTGTGTCTGATGTATAGTGTATTGCTAGGAATAAGCCAGTTAAGATTTGCAGTACTAAACAAATACCCAGTAGTGATCCGAAGTTTCATCATGATGAAATGTTTGATGGTGCAGGTAGATCAATGAATGAACTGTTAACAATTTTTATAAGTGGATGGGTTTTTCGAATGTTTGTCATTAAATTCTTGTAGTTGAATTACAACGATGATTTTTCATGTCATTAGTCATGGTTAAATTCCATGTAGGAATAATGATGACATATATTGCATTTATTTTAAGTACAATTCTGGTGGTTAGTTTTGTTGGTTTTTCTTCAAAACCTTCTCCTATTTACGGGGGTATTGGTTTAATTGTTAGTGGTGGGGTGGGTTGTGGTATTGTATTAAATTATGAAGGGTCATTTTTAGGATTAATAGTGTTTTTAATTTACTTAGGAGGGATATTAGTGGTTTTTGGTTATACGACTGCTATGGCTATGGAGGAGTATCCTGAAGTCTGAGTGTCTAATAAAATTGTTTTGAGTTTATTTATTTTAGGTCTTATGTTGGAATTGTTATTTGTAGTTTATTGTGTTACTGATGAGAAGTTGGAGATTGTGTTAAATTTTAATGGTCAAGGGGATTGAGTTATTTATGATACTGGAGATTCTGGTTTTTTCAGTGAGGAAGCTATAGGAATTGCGGCTTTATATAGCTACGGTACTTGATTAGTTATTGTTACTGGATGGTCTTTAGTAATTGGTGTACTAGTGGTTATGGAAATTACCCGTGGAAACTAAATAAAAGTATGGTGAGAATTAGGGTAATTAAGAATGATAGAAAATACAGTTTTACTAGTCCTTTTTGATTAGAAATTACTGTAGATGCTATCATTTGGGAGTTTGCTATGGCTTTGGGTAGAATATTTTCTATTCAAGTGAGATCTAGTAATATTGAAGCTGATTTTTGACTTATAATGAGATTTAGTATTGGGTATAAACGGTGGATGATAGTAGGGAAGAATCCTAATTGATTAGAGAATTTGTGGGCGTTTGTTGGATAAGGGAATTTGAAGTAATGAGTTATTGTGTTAAGCTCTATTGCTAATATAAAGCCTATGATCGTTACTGCTAGGGCTGTTAGTTTGAGGTATGCTGGTATGGTTATTTGAGGTACATTTATAGGAATTAAATTATTTGAGATTATAAAACCAGCGAAGATACTTCCAATGAGTAGACGTTTAATGGGGTTTATTATTGAAGGATTATTTTCATTGATTAAGATTATTGTAGAGTAACGTGGCTGTCCTAGTAGAGCGAAGAATATGATGCGAGTGCTGTAGACAGCTGTCAGGGAAGTGGCGATCAAGGTAATGAGGAGGGCTCAGGCGTTGGTATACGACGTGTTGGCTGCTTCGATGATTAGATCTTTGGAGTAGAATCCTGTAAGGAATGGCATACCTGTTAATGCCAAGCTTCCTGTGATCAGGGCTGTCGTTGTAAAGGGTATTGTTTTATATAGGCCTCCTATTTTCCGAATATCTTGTTCATCATTTAGATTATGAATAATAGATCCGGAGCATATGAATAGTATGGCTTTGAAGAATGCATGGGTGCAGATGTGTAGGAATGCTAGGTGTGGTTGGTTGATTCCGATTGTTACTATTATTAGGCCTAGTTGGCTTGAAGTGGAAAAAGCTACGATTTTTTTAATATCATTTTGTGTTAGGGCACAGATTGCTGTAAATAGGGTGGTTATTGCTCCTAAGCATAGAGTTAATGTCTGGATAGTGGTATTGTTTTCTATAAGTGGATAAAATCGGATTAGTAGAAATACGCCTGCTACTACTATTGTACTGGAGTGAAGTAGTGCTGATACGGGGGTTGGACCCTCCATAGCTGATGGAAGTCATGGGTGTAGGCCGAATTGGGCGGATTTCCCAGTTGCTGCTAAAAGAAGACCTAGTAATGGTAAAATGTTTTGACCGTTTTCGGTTATGAAAATTTGTTGGAGTTCTCATGAATTTGAGTTGAATAAGAATCATGCTATCGATAGAACGAAGCCGATATCTCCAATACGATTATATAAGATGGCTTGTAGGGCTGCAGTGTTGGCATCAGCTCGTCCGTACCATCATCCAATGAGTAGGAAGGACATAATTCCTACCCCTTCTCAGCCAATAAAGAGTTGGAAAAGATTATTAGCGGTTACTAGAATTATTATTGTGATTAAAAATATAAATAGATATTTGAAGAACCGATTAATGTTGGGGTCAGAATGTATATATCACATAGAGAATTCTATAATAGATCATGTAACAAATAAAGCTACAGGTACAAATGTTATTGAAAAATAATCTAGTTTAAGGCTGAGTGATAATTTTACTGAGTGAATTGTTATTCAATGTCAGTTTGAAATAATAGCTTCTTGTCCGGAGTGAATGAATATAAGAGTTGGGATTATGCTGATTATAAATGCGTATGAGATAGTTGTTTTTACATATTTTGGATATGTAGATTTTTCATATTTATTGGTTAATGTTATAAGAACTGGGAGTGTGAGAATCAGCAAAGATAAGATTAAAAAGGATGAGAATAAGTTTATTACTTTTATTTGGAGTTGCACCAAGTTTTTGACTCCTAAGGCCAACGGATTCCTACTATCCTATAAAAGTAGTCGAGAAAGCCATATGTTTAAATATGGGGAGCATGAATTAGCAGTTCTTGCTATAACTCTCTCGGTAAATAAGAAGAAGTAACCTTCTGTTGTCAGATTCACAATCTAAAGTTTTGATCAAACTATATTTACAGTAAATGGTCCCTAAAATAATTTTTGGGTTTAGTGATAAAAGTAGAAGGGGAATTATGTGAAGGACCATTAAAGCATGCTCTCGGGTGAAGGAAGGGTTAATATTAATGACATGGTGTGTATATTTTCCTCGTTGTGTCTGAATTAGCATATATAAGGAATATAGGGCTGTAATTACTATGTTAAGACCTATCAAGATTATTGTTAAGTTCGATCATGAGAAAGAGGATAATATAATAAGTAGTTCACCAATTAAGTTGATTGTTGGTGGGAGGGCTAAATTAGTAAGGCTTGCTACTAATCATCAGGCTGCTATTAGTGGGAGAAGGGTTTGGAGGCCTCGAGCTAAAATTATTGTTCGGCTATGTGTTCGTTCATAATTTGTATTGGCTAGACAGAATAATATGGAAGAGGTGAGTCCATGTGCGATTATTAGGGCTGTTGCGCCTATGTAGCTTCATGGTGTTTGGATTATGATAGCTACGATTACTAATGCTATATGGCTTACGGAGGAATAGGCGATTAGTGATTTTAGGTCTGTTTGTCGTAAGCAAATAGAACTTGTTATAATTATTCCTCATAAGGATAAGGCGAGGAATGGGAAAGCTATAAAGCTTGTATATGGAGATAGAATTATTGTAATACGTATTATGCCGTACCCTCCTAGTTTTAGTAGGATTGCTGCAAGTACCATTGATCCTGCAATTGGGGCTTCTACGTGGGCTTTTGGGAGTCATAAGTGAAGTCCATATAAGGGTATTTTTACTATAAATGCTATGATACATGCTAATCATAATAAGGCAGAAGATCATTGGTCTGGTATTGGAGTAGAGAAAATTTGTATAAGTATAATATTCAGGGACCCGACTGCGTTTTGAATATAGGTTAGAGCTACTAGTAGTGGTAGAGAACCAATTAATGTATAGAACAAGAAGTATAGACCGGCATTTAGTCGTTCTGTTTGATTCCCTCATCGGGTAATGATGATTAGAGTAGGCACTAGTGTGGCCTCGAATAAAATGTAGAATAGAATTAATTCTGTTGCAGTAAAAGTTATAACTAAAAAGATTTGAAGTAAAATTAATATTGAAATATAGAGTTTTTTACGTGTGATATGTTCGTTGGATAGGTGGGATTGACTAGCTATCAATATAAGGGGTAGCAGTCAAGTTGTTAGTGCCAGTAAAGGAGCGGATAAGGGGTCTGAGAAAAAAGTGATAGATATATTTAGACTATATTCGTTGTGTTGATTTATATATAATAAGCTAAGGAGGCTAATAAGGAGGCTGTAGGTTGTGGTGTTAATTCAGATTAAGCTATTTTTTGATAATCAGACTAGTGGGAGCAACATAGTAGTTGGGATAATAATTTTTAACACTGTAGGAGGTTTAGGTTTTGGACATAATCTACACCATAGGTATTGGATACTATAACTAGTAAAGATAAGCCTACGGCTGCTTCGCATGCTGCAAAGACTAGTAAAATAATGGGGATTATGCTGGCTAGGGTGAAGTGGAAGTTAAGAATCATAATGGTTCCTAGGATAAAAAGGGATAACATTATACCTTCTAGGCATAGTAGAGAAGATATAAGGTGAGATCGATACATTAGTAATCCTAGTAAAGAAATTGAGAATGCGATGATAATATTTAAAGACACTAAAGACATTTGATAATTGTGGAGTTAACCACAGTCTAATGAGTCGAAATCATTTATTTTATCTAAACTAAATATCAATTCTGCTCATTCTAGCCCTTTTTGGGTTCATTCATAAGCGAGGCTTAGTGCTAGTAAGGAAATTAGGATTAGTGCTATTGTTAGAACTGTGTTTACATCATTTATTTGTGATGCTCATGGAAGAGGAAGTAGGAGTGCAATTTCTAGGTCGAACAATAGGAATGTGATTGCTACTAGGAAAAATTTCATGGAGAAAGGAATTCGGGCTGATCCTATTGGGTCAAACCCGCATTCGTATGGGCTAGATTTTTCTGCATATGTATTTAGTTGGGGTAGTCAGAATGCGATTAATACAAGAATGGATGATAGTATTGTGTTTACTGTAATGGTTAATAGTATATTAATTACTCTTCCTCGGATTAAACCGAGACTAGCTGATTGGAAGTCAGCTGTACTTTTTAATACTAGAAGAGTATGATCCTCATCAATAAATAGAGACGTAGAGGAATAGTCATACTACATCTACAAAGTGTCAGTATCAGGCTGCGGCTTCGAAGCCAAAATGGTGCTTTGATGTAAAATGGTATTTTAGTTGGCGAATGAAACATACTGTTAGGAAAGTGGTTCCAATAATTACGTGGAAGCCGTGAAAGCCAGTTGCTATGAAAAAGGTTGACCCGTAGACTCCGTCTGAGATAGTAAATGGTGCTTCATAATATTCTGCTGCTTGAAGAACTGTAAAGTACAGTCCTAGGGCGATTGTAATAAATAATGCTTGGATTATATGTTTCCGGTTACCTTCTATTAAGCTATGATGTGCTCAGGTGATTGATACTCCTGAGGCTAGTAGTACAGAGGTGTTGAGAAGTGGTACTTCTAATGGGTTTAGGGGATGAATTCCTGCGGGTGGTCAGAATCCTCCTAGCTCGTGTGTAGGGGCTAGACTAGAGTGATAAAAAGCTCAAAAGAAGCCAGCGAAGAAAAATACTTCTGAGATAATAAACAGGATTATTCCATATCGTAAGCCTTTCTGTACAATTGGTGTATGATGTCCTTGGAACGTACTTTCTCGTACAATGTCACGTCATCATTGATATATAGTGAGTAAGTTTGCTAGGAGGCCTATACATAGGAGAGTTGATGAGTTAAAGTGGAATCATATTACTAATCCAGAAGTTAGAAGTAGGGCTGATAGGGCTCCTGTTAGTGGTCATGGGCTGGGATTTACTATATGGTATGCGTGTGTTTGGTGTGTCATTATGTATTATCATGTAAATATAGGCTTACCAGGAGTGTGAAGACATATGCTTGAATTAGGGCTACTGCGAATTCTAGAATGGTTAGTAACACTAAGATAATGAATGTAATGAGAGCTGTTGCTGTACTAATACTCATTAGAGCTAGGGTTGCTCCTCCAATTAGGTGGATAAGCAGATGCCCTGCGGTAATGTTGGCTGTGAGTCGAACGGCTAATGCTATAGGTTGAATGAAAAGGCTAATAGTTTCAATAATAATAAGTATTGGAACTAGTGGGAGAGGAGTTCCTTGGGGTAAGAAGTGAGCTAGGGATGCTTTTGTTTTGTATCGAAATCCTGTAATGACTGTACCGGCTCAGAGGGGGATAGCTATTCCTAAGTTTATGGATAGTTGGGTAGTAGGAGTAAATGAGTGGGGTAAGAGGCCTAGTAAGTTTGTAGACCCAATGAATAGGATTAGAGACATAAGTATGAGGGCCCATGTTTGTCCTTTTGTGTTGTGAATCGCTATTATTTGCTTAGAAGTTAGTTGAACTAGTCATTGTTGAATTGATACTAAACGATTATTAATTAGTCGATTAGGTGTAGGAAATATTATGCTTGGGAATATAATGATTAAAATAACGATAGGTAGACCTATTATTGTAGGGGTAATGAAAGAGGCGAATAAATTTTCGTTCATTTTGTTTCTCAAGGAGTATTATATTTTAGCGATTTTATGGATTTTAGTTCTGGGCTAGATGGATAAATATATTTTGATACTTTTAGTTGAAATAGGATAAATAGTGTTATAATTGTCGCTAAAATGGTAATAAATCATGTGGATGTGTCTAGTTGTGGCATACCATTAAGGAGAGGTTTACACTCTCAGTCTTTAACTTAAAAGGTTAACGCTTGTTTAGCTTCTCAATGACTTTATAGTATTGATGAAGATCATTTTTCGAAGTGTTTTAGTGGCACTATTTCAAGGACGATTGGTATAAAACTGTGATTAGATCCACAAATTTCCGAGCATTGTCCATAATATAGACCAGGGCGAGTTGATAAGAGAGTCGTTTGATTTAGTCGGCCTGGGATTGCATCTGTTTTTAAACCTAAAGATGGGACAGCTCATGAGTGAAGTACATCTTCAGAAGAGATTAGTATTCGAATAGTTATTTCTATAGGTAGAACTACCCGATTGTCAACTTCAAGTAGTCGTAGTTCACCTGGTTTTAGATCGCTTGTTGGAATTATATATGAATCGAAGGTTAGGTCTTCGTAATCAGTATACTCATAGCTTCAGTATCATTGATGACCTATTGTTTTTACTGTTAGAGATGGGTTATTAATTTCGTCTATTATGTATAAAATTCGTAATGATGGTAGGGCAATCATAATTAGGATAATGGCAGGCAGGATTGTTCAGATAGTTTCCACTTCTTGTGCGTCTATCGTGCTTGTGTGAGTGAGTTTAGTCGTTAATATGAGTGAAATAATGTAAAGTACTAGAGAGCTAATTAGGAAAGCAATCATTAATGCATGGTCATGAAAATGTAGTAATTCTTCTATAATAGGTGATGTTGCGTCTTGGAAGCCGAATTGGAAGGGGTACGCCATAGAGGTATAAAGGGTTTTAACCTTTAATTTAACTTTGACAAAGTTATGTAATTGTTTTACTAACACCTCATTTATGGAGAAAGACATAGTGGTTATGGGGTTGGCTTGAAACCAGTCTTAGGGGGTTCGAATCCTTCCTTTCTTACTTAGGATTCACATAAGTAGGTTCTTCAAATGTGTGATAGGGTGGGGGGCAGCCGTGAAGTCATTCGATATTTGTGGTTGTAAGCTCAACGGTAGAGACTTCTCGTTTAGATGCGAAAGCTTCTCAAACTATGAAAACTATTAGTATTACAGCGGTAAGTGAAATGAATGATCCTATTGAGGATACAGTGTTTCATGTTGTATAAGCGTCTGGGTAGTCTGAATAACGTCGAGGTATACCTGATAACCCTAGGAAATGTTGTGGGAAGAATGTGATGTTTACTCCTACAAACATAATGGCGAAGTGAATTTTTGCTCAGGTGTCACTTAGAGTATATCCGGTGAATAGGGGGAATCAATGTACAAAGCCTCCAAAAATAGCAAATACGGCCCCCATTGATAGTACGTAATGGAAATGTGCTACTACATAGTATGTGTCATGTAATACAATGTCTAATGAAGAGTTGGCTAGGACAATTCCTGTCAGGCCTCCTACTGTAAATAGAAAAATAAAGCCTAAGGCTCATAATATTGCAGGGGATCATTTAATATTTCCGCCGTGAAGTGTTGCCAGTCAGCTGAATACTTTTACACCAGTAGGAATGGCAATGATTATAGTTGCTGATGTAAAATATGCACGTGTGTCTACGTCTAAACCTACTGTAAATATGTGATGGGCTCATACAATAAAGCCTAGGAAGCCAATTGATATTATGGCTCATACTATTCCTATATAACCGAATGGCTCTTTTTTCCCTGAATAGTATGTAACAATATGAGAGATTAATCCAAATCCTGGTAAAATGAGGATATAGACTTCTGGGTGACCAAAGAATCAGAATAGGTGTTGATATAGGATTGGGTCCCCTCCTCCGGCTGGGTCGAAGAAAGTAGTATTTAGATTTCGGTCTGTAAGTAATATAGTGATTCCTGCTGCTAGGACTGGTAGAGAAAGAAGTAGCAGTACAGCAGTAATTAGTACGGATCATACGAATAATGGGGTTTGGTATTGGGACATTGCAGGTGGTTTCATGTTGATAATAGTAGTAATAAAATTAATAGCACCTAGGATAGATGATACTCCTGCTAGATGTAATGAAAAAATTGCTAGGTCAACGGAAGCTCCTGCGTGGGCTAGGTTTCCGGCTAAAGGGGGATATACAGTTCATCCTGTACCCGCCCCCGCTTCAACTGTTGAGGAAGCTAGAAGTAGAAGGAATGAAGGTGGAAGAAGTCAAAAGCTTATGTTGTTTATTCGGGGGAATGCCATATCTGGGGCACCAATTATTAGTGGAACCAATCAGTTGCCGAAACCTCCTAATAGAATGGGTATAACTATAAAGAAAATTATTACGAATGCGTGAGCAGTTACAATGACATTATAAATCTGGTCATCTCCCATTAGGGCTCCTGGTTGTCCTAATTCAGCACGAATGAGCAAGCTTAGGGCTGTGCCGGCTATTCCAGCTCAGGCTCCAAATAATAAATATAATGTGCCGATATCTTTGTGGTTTGTTGAGAATAATCAACGATTTACGAACATAGGTAAAATGGCTGAGTAAGCATTAGACTGTAAATCTAAACACAGAGGTTTAAGTCCTCTTTTTACCAAGCCTTGTGGTGAATTTCACATTGAATTGCAAATTCAAAGAAGCAGCTTTAACCCTGCCGGGGCTTCTCCCGCCTTTTTAATTTTTTTTTCGGCGGGAGAAGTTAGATTGAAGCCAGTTGATTAGGGTATTTAGCTGTTAACTAAAATTTTGTGGGGTCAAAGCCCACCAATCTAGTAAGGATTTAGCTTAATAAAAGTGGTTGATTTGCATTCAGCAGATGTAGGATAGAGTCTTGCAATCCTTATGTTTAGGTCAGAAGTTAAGTATATTATACTTGCTTAGGGCTTTGAAGGCCCTTGGTCTGAGGCTAACCTAAACTTCTAGTTTAATACTGTTAGTATGGGCGTTATTGGTAGTATTAGGGTTGATAAAATAATTAGTGGAGAGAGGAGAGGCACTTTTTTATTGATTTCAAATTGTCATTTTATTTTTATGTTGTTTGTAGATGGGAACAGCGTTAATGATGTAGAGTAGGTTAATCGTATATAGAAAAATAGGTTGAGGAGAGCTATGATGGCTATTAATGTTGGTAAGATAACGCTATTATTTTTTGTTATTTCATTAATGATTATTCATTTTGGTATGAAACCGGATAGGGGTGGTAGTCCTCCTAATGATAGTAGTGTTAGTAAGATTAGGGTAGATAGGAGAGGTATTTTGTTTCATAAATGTGATAGTGACAGGGCTGTTGTTGATGAATTTAAATGGAGCAATATGAATATTGTTAGTGTTATTATAATGTAGATAATGAGGTTTAGGGTAGTTAATGATGTATTATAAGTTAGGATAGCTGCTATTCATCCTATGTGTGCAATTGATGAGTAGGCTATAATTTTTCGGAGTTGTGTTTGGTTTAGGCCACCTCATCCTCCTACAGCAATTGATAAGATTGCTATTATTAGGAGGATGTTTGTGTTAATTGAATTAGCTATTTGAATTATGACTGTTAGTGGGGCAACTTTTTGTCATGTTAGTAGCACTATTCCTGAGGTGAGGGAAACACCTTGTGTAACTTCTGGTACTCAGAAGTGGAATGGAGCTATGCCTAGTTTTATTGCTAGAGCAATTGTCATTATTATAGAAGCAGTGGTGTTAGATATTTCTGTGGAGGTTCATTGGCCTGAATATATTAGGTTAATAATAATTGCTAGTATTAGTAGTATAGAGGCTGTGGCTTGTGTTAGGAAATATTTTGTAGCTGCTTCTATTGACCGTGGATTAAAGTTTTTTATTAGGATAGGAATAATGGCTATTATATTTATTTCAAATCCGATTCAGATTATTAATCAGTGTGAACTGATAAGTACAATTATTGTTCCTAAAATTACGGTGAATGAAATTACTAGAAGTACTATAGGATTAATTAGTACGGGAAGGATATAAACCAACATTTTCGGGGTATGGGCCCGATAGCTTATTTAGCTGACCTTACTTTAGAATATGGTGTAATATGGTAGCACGAAGATTTTTGAATTCTTAGGAATAGGTTCAAGCCCTATAATTCTAGAAATAAGAGGGCTTGAACCTCTATTATTTACTCTATCAAAGTAACTCTTTTATCAGACATATTTCTTAGGATTGAGGGGGGACTCCTGATAGGAAAATTGGTAGGGACATGTGTCATATGCATATTGCTAGTGTAAGTGGTAAGAAATTTTTTCATAGAAGGTGTATAAGTTGGTCGTATCGAAATCGTGGATAGGAGGCTCGTACTCATAAAAATGAGATAGTCAATATCATTGCTTTAATTATGAAATTAATAGAATACATTTCTGGCATATAGGGGTTGTGAAATGCGCCTAAAAATAAGATAGTAGTTAGTACATTCATTATAATAATGTTGGCGTATTCGGCAAGGAAGAAAAGTGCGAATGGTCCTGCTGCATATTCTACATTAAACCCTGAAACTAGTTCTGATTCTCCTTCTGTAAGGTCAAATGGGGCTCGATTTGTTTCTGCCAGAGTTGAAATAAATCATATTATAGCAAGGGGTCATGATGAGATTAGTAATCAGGTATATTCTTGTGTAATGATCAGGTTAGATAATGAGAATGATCCACTTATTAGTAAAACGGATAGTAAGATGATTGCTAGTGTGACTTCATATGAGATAGTTTGTGCTACGGCTCGGAGGGCACCGATTAAGGCATATTTTGAGTTGGAGGCTCACCCTGATCATAGGATGGAGTAGACAGCGAGGCTTGATACTGCTAGTATGAAGAGTACACCTAGGTTTATGTTGATTAGTGGGTATGGTATGGGGAGAGGGATTCATATAGTTAGAGCCAGTGTTAGGGCTAGAATTGGGGCTATAATAAATATTGAGATTGAGGAAGTTGATGGTCGTAGTGGTTCTTTTGTAAATAGTTTTACTGCATCCGCGATTGGTTGAAGCAGACCATAAGGTCCTACGATATTAGGTCCCTTGCGTAGTTGTATATATCCTAGTACTTTTCGTTCGATTAAGGTGAGGAATGCTACGGCGAGTAAGATAGGGACGATCAGAGAAAGGAGATTGACTATAAACATATTGTTAGGGAGAGGAATTGAACCTCTGGGAATAAAGGTTTAAGTTTTACGCAATTACCGGGCTCTGCCACCCTAACGAAGCCCTTTTCTTGGGCTTGAAGTATGAATAAATCACTAGATTAAGATGATATCATCTATTGATTTGTAAGGCTCTCTTATGGAGTTGGCCTCATTTCTCTTGTCCTTTCGTACTGGGAGAAATATAAAATAGATAGAAACCGACCTGGATTGCTCCGGTCTGAACTCAGATCACGTAGGACTTTAATCGTTGAACAAACGAACCATTAATAGCGGTTGCACCATTTGGATGTCCTGATCCAACATCGAGGTCGTAAACCCTATTGTCGATATGGACTCTTAAATAGGATTGCGCTGTTATCCCTAGGGTAACTTGTTCCGTTGATCAAATGGATTTATTGGATCAATTGTGAATTTTTTCAGGCTTTGACTTGTAGGTCTTGGCTAAAATCACTCGGAGGTTTTTTTATGCTCCGAGGTCACCCCAACCTAAATTGTCGACTCAGTTTTGTACTATTTTATCTCCTGTCGGATTAGTATAATTGATTATATTGAGTCGGTTAATTAAAGCTCCATAGGGTCTTCTCGTCTTATTTTTGTATTCCCGCCTCTTCACGGGAAAGTCAATTTCACTGATTGGAAGTAAGAGACAGTTAAACCCTCGTGTGGCCATTCATACAAGTCCCTAATTAAGGAACAAATGATTATGCTACCTTTGCACGGTCAGGATACCGCGGCCGTTTAACTTGCGTCACTGGGCAGGCAGTGCCTCTAATACTTTTCATGCTAGAGGTGATGTTTTTGGTAAACAGGCGGGGTTTGTGTTTGCCGAGTTCCTTTTACTTCTTTTAATCTTTCCCTGGTATAGCACTCCTGTGTTGGGTTAACAGTTAAAGTAATAATTATTTTATTTGTAGATGTTTTTATTGTTTTGTTAACTATCAGTGGGCATCCGATCTGATATAGGCTTGTGCTGGGAGAATTATTTCTTGTTACTCATATTAACATTATTTCTTCTATTATATGATAGATTAGTCCAGTTGAAAAATTGGGAGTTAGATTAATTTTTGGAATTAACATGGGTTTGATGGTTGAGCTTGAACGCTTTCTTAATTGATGGCTGCTTTTAGGCCAACTATGGTTGTTATTTTATGCTTACTCTCCAATTAAGGTTGTATCCTATATCTAAAGGGCTGTACCTCTTTAGATTAACATTTAATTTTACATTAAAATTTTTAAGGTTTTCTGTATAAATTAAAGTTGAACTAAAATTCTTTCCTGGACAACCAGCTATCACCAGGCTCGTTAGGCTTTTCACCTCTACTTATAAGTCTTCTCACTATTTTGCCACATAGACGAGTGCGCTCCTTCATGCTGCTCATAAGTAGCTCGTCTGGTTTCGGGGTGCTTAACTTAAGTTCTCTTTGCTAAGATTTTCTAGTTAATTCATTATGCAAAAGGTAAAAGGGGTAAACTTTGCTATTTTGTACTTTTAATTAATTCTTTCACTCGTTCCCTTGCGGTACTTTCTCTATAGCGCCTATTAAAATTTCTATCTCCTATACTTTTTTGGGTAAATGTTTTGTTTTATGAATATATAGTATTTGAACTGTTATGTCTTTAGTTGGGCTAGCTTTAGTTCAAAGTGGTCATTTTTAATGAAATCTTCTGGGTGTAAGCCAGGTGCTTTTGTTTAAGCTACACTTTGGTTAATCCAAGCACACTTTCCAGTATGCTTACCTTGTTACGACTTATCTCCTCTCATGTTTATTACTAGCATTATTATGAATGATGTTAGTTTTAGTACTTGAGGAGGGTGACGGGCGGTGTGTGCGTGCTTCATGGCCTTATTCAATTAAGCGCTCTATTCTTAATTTACTACTAAATCCTCCTTTAGTCTTTCATTTCATAAAGACTTTCGTTTAAAGAAAATTATGTTCTAGTTATAGAAAATGTAGCCCATTTCTTCCCAACTCATTAGCTACACCTTGACCTAACGTTTTTATGTCTATACTTGTGCTTACTGTGATACCTTTTAAGGGTTTGCTGAAGATGGCGGTATATAAGCTGAATTAGCAAGGGTTGGTGAGGTTTATCGGGGTTTATCGATTACAGAACAGGCTCCTCTAGAGGGATATAAAGCACCGCCAAGTCCTTTGAGTTTTAAGCTGTGGCTAGTAGTTCTCTGGCGAACAATCTTGTTAGTTGGATTGTCTAAGTTTAGGGCTAAGCATAGTGGGGTATCTAATCCCAGTTTGGATCTTAGCTATCGTGTAATCAGAGGGGTATTAAAGCCACTTTCGTAGTTTATTTTTACTTTAACTGGAGGTTTTTACATCTTAGTTAAGTCTTGGCTTTATTCTATTTGTCAATTTCTTTAACACTCTTTACGCCGTATGTCTATTAACTTGGGTTAATCGTATGACCGCGGTGGCTGGCACGAAATTTACCAACCCTGTGTCAGTATAACTTAGTCAAACTTTCGTTCATAGCTTAATTTTTATCACTGCTGTTTCCCGTGGGGGTGTGGCTAGGCAAGGCGTTATAAGCTACCTGATGGTGTGCTTGATGCCAACTCCTTTGAACCATAAATGGGTTTAAGGGTATTCTCACTGGGGTGCGGATACTTGCATGTGTAATTTTACTGACAGCTAATAGAAAGGCTGGGACCAAACCTTTAATGTTTATGGAGTCATAAGACTCATCTAGGCATTTTCAGTGCCTTGCTTTAGACTTAAGCTACATTAAC